TTAAAAATAAGCTAAATAAAGCTTTTGGGCTCATACCTCAAATATAAAGGAAATCCTTTTTTTTAAAGATAAAGTGCCTGATTAAAGGATTATTCTGATAGAGTAAATTAAGTAGATTTTCTACCTTTATTATATTTTATAGAATTAAACTATATCTAATAATATCAAAAATTATTGTGCATCTTACACTAAAATATAAATAATAAATTTATAATTTATTTTTTACCCCCTATTTTAAATTTTTCTTAATTTTAATTCAAATAAAATATTTTTTTTTTTTATTCTTTTTTTTAGAACCTTAATTTCCATTTCTTCTAACACATGACTAGGATGTTGAATTGGATTAGAAATTAACTTAATAAGATTTATCCCCCTAATTTCCAACTCTAAAAATTTATTATCTTCAGAAGCAGCATTAAAATATTTTTTAACTCAATCTATTGCCTCCATTAATTTTTTATTTATTATTTTAATAAAAATAATTTTATTAAAAAATTTTGAAATTAATAATCTTATTTCGATTATAATTAATTCATCTATGTTAATAAAAATAGGATCAGCCCCCTTTCATTTCTGATTCCCTAATATTATTGAAGGATTATCATGATTTAATTGTTTTATTATTATAACCTGACAAAAAATTTCACCTATAATTTTAATATCTTATTATTTAAATAACAATTTTTTAATAATTATTGTAATTTTAAATGTTATTATTGGAGTAATAGGGGGTTTTAACCAAACATCTTTACGAAAATTAATATCTTTTTCCTCAATTAATAATTTAGGATGAATAATTATTGCTTTAATAATTAGAGAAAATTTATGAATAATATATTTATTCATATATTCATTTTTAATTAGAATTATATGTTTTTTATTTAATATATTAAATATTTATTTTATTAATCAATTATTTTTAATTAATATAAATTTTCAAATTAAATTTTCTTTTTTAATTAATTTTCTTTCTTTAGGAGGATTACCCCCATTTTTAGGATTTTTTCCTAAATGAATTATTATTAATTTTTTAATTAATAATAATTTAAATATAATTTCATTTATTTTTATTATAATAAGACTAATTATATTATTTATTTATATTCGAATTAGTTACTCTTCCATTATTTTTAATTTTTTTAAAATAAAATGATTAAAAATTTTTTTAAAAAATAATAATTTATTATTTATTAATATTTTTAGAATAATTTCTTTACTAGGTATAATTTTTAGAACTTTTTTTTTTATATAAGGTTTTAAGTTATATAAACTAATAATCTTCAAAATTATAAATAAAGAAATTCTTTAAGCCTTAGTATTTTATTTATACCCCTTAAAATTTGCAATTTTATATCATCATTGAATATAAGACTAATAAAAGAGAATATTTCTCGTTAATAAATTTACAATTTATCGCTTAAACTCAGCCATTTTATTCGCGAAAATGACTTTATTCAACAAATCATAAAGATATTGGAACATTATATTTCATTTTTGGTATTTGAGCTGGTATAGTAGGAACTTCTTTAAGATTATTAATTCGTACTGAATTAGGAAATCCTGGCTCATTAATTGGAGATGACCAAATTTATAATACTATTGTTACAGCTCATGCTTTTATTATAATTTTTTTTATAGTTATACCAATTATAATTGGAGGATTTGGTAATTGATTAGTTCCCTTAATACTAGGAGCCCCAGATATAGCTTTCCCACGAATAAATAATATAAGATTTTGATTACTCCCCCCCTCTTTAATTCTCTTAATTTCAAGAAGAATTGTCGAAAATGGAGCAGGAACAGGATGAACAGTTTATCCCCCACTTTCATCTAATATTGCTCATGGAGGAAGATCAGTTGATTTAGCTATTTTTTCCCTTCATTTAGCAGGAATTTCTTCAATTCTAGGAGCTATTAATTTTATTACCACTATTATTAATATACGAGTTAATAATATATCATTTGATCAAATACCTTTATTTGTTTGAGCTGTAGGTATTACTGCATTATTATTATTATTATCTTTACCTGTATTAGCAGGAGCTATTACTATATTATTAACAGATCGAAATTTAAATACCTCATTTTTTGATCCTGCAGGAGGAGGTGATCCTATTCTTTATCAACATTTATTCTGATTTTTTGGCCATCCTGAAGTTTATATTTTAATTTTACCTGGATTTGGGATAATTTCCCATATTATTTGCCAAGAAAGAGGAAAAAAAGAAACTTTTGGATGTTTAGGAATAATTTATGCTATAATAGCAATTGGTCTTTTAGGATTTATTGTATGAGCTCATCATATATTTACAGTAGGTATAGATATTGATACACGTGCTTATTTTACTTCAGCAACTATAATTATTGCAGTTCCTACCGGAATTAAAATTTTTAGATGATTAGCAACTTTACACGGAACTCAAATTAATTATAGACCTTCAATTTTATGAAGACTTGGATTTGTTTTCTTATTTACAGTAGGAGGATTAACAGGAGTTATTTTAGCCAATTCTTCTATTGATGTAATACTTCATGATACATATTATGTAGTAGCACACTTTCACTATGTTTTATCTATAGGAGCTGTTTTTGCCATTATAGGGGGTTTTATTCATTGATATCCTTTATTTACTGGTCTTTCATTAAATTCTTACTTATTAAAAATTCAATTTTTATCAATATTTATTGGAGTTAATTTAACATTTTTTCCCCAACATTTTTTAGGATTAGCTGGTATACCTCGTCGTTATTCAGATTATCCTGATAGATATTTAACATGAAATATTATTTCTTCTTTTGGCTCATATATTTCTCTTATTTCAATAATAATAATAATAATTATTATTTGAGAATCTATAATTAATCAACGAATTATCTTATTTTCATTAAATATACCTTCTTCTATTGAATGACTACAAAATTTACCACCTTCTGAACATTCATATAATGAACTTCCTATTTTAAGAAACTTCTAATATGGCAGACTATATGTAATGGATTTAAACCCCATTTATAAAGGATTATCCTTTTTTTAGAAATGGCAACTTGATATAATATTAATTTCCAAAACGGAGCTTCACCTTTAATGGAACAAATTATCTTTTTCCACGATCATACTTTAATTATTTTAATTATAATTACTATTTTAGTTAGTTATCTTATAATAAATTTATTTTTTAATAAATATATTAATCGATTTTTACTTGAAGGTCAAATAATTGAATTAATTTGAACAATTACCCCAGCAATTACTTTAATTTTCATTGCCCTTCCTTCTCTACGATTATTATATTTACTTGATGAACTTAATAATCCTTTAATTACTTTGAAATCTATTGGCCATCAATGATATTGAAGTTATGAATATTCTGATTTTAATAATGTTGAATTTGATTCTTATATACTACAATATGAAAAAAATTCCCCTATAAATTTTCGTCTTTTAGATGTTGATAATCGTATTGTTTTACCTATAAATAATCAAATTCGTATTTTAGTTACTGCAACAGATGTAATTCATTCCTGAACTATTCCATCTCTTGGTATTAAAATTGATGCAAATCCTGGCCGATTAAATCAAACAAGATTATTTATTAATCGGCCAGGAATCTTTTTTGGTCAATGTTCAGAAATTTGTGGAGCTAATCATAGATTTATACCTATTGTAATTGAAAGAATTTCAATTAATAATTTTATTAACTGAATTAATAATTATTCTTCATTAGATGACTGAAAGCAAGTACTGGTCTCTTAAACCATTTAATAGTAAATTAGCAATTACTTCTAATGAAAGAATTAGTTAAATAATAACATAAATATGTCAAATTTAAATTATTACATTTTAAGTAATATTCTTTTATACCTCAAATAATACCTATTAATTGAATTTTATTATTCTTTTTTTTTATTACAATTTTTATTTTATTTAATATTATAAATTATTATATTTTTCAAATTAAAAATAATAATCATAATATTATTAATTTTAAAAACTCTAAAAAAAATTTATATTGAAAATGATAACAAATCTTTTTTCAATTTTTGACCCCTCAACTAATATTTTTAACTTATCTTTAAATTGAATAAGAACTTTAATTGGCTTAATAATTATCCCTTATTCTTTCTGAATTATTCCTAATCGACAATTCATCTTATGAAATTTTATTTTAAATAAACTTCATAATGAATTTAAAACTTTATTAGGTCCTAATAGATTTAATGGATCAACATTTATTTTTATTTCCTTATTTTCATTTATTCTTTTTAATAATTTTTTAGGATTATTTCCATATATTTTTACTAGAACTAGACATTTAACTATTTCTTTATCAATATCCTTAACATTATGATTAAGATTCATAATTTATGGATGAATTTTTAATGCTCAACATATATTTACTCATATAATCCCCCAAGGAACTCCTAATATTTTAATACCTTTTATAGTATTAATTGAAACAATTAGTAATATTATTCGACCAGGAACTTTAGCAGTTCGACTAACTGCTAATATAATTGCAGGACATTTATTATTAACTTTACTAAGAAGAACAGGAAATAATATATCTTTCTTCATATTATTTATTTTAATTTTTATACAAATTCTTTTATTAATATTAGAATCAGCAGTAGCTATTATTCAATCATATGTAATTGCTATTTTAAGAACTTTATATTCTAGAGAAGTTAATTAATGACAATAAATAATAACCACCCATTTCACTTAGTTGATTATAGGCCATGACCTTTAACAGGAGCTATTGGTGTAATAACTTTAGTAACAGGTATAATTAAATGATTCCATGAATTTAATATATACCTTTTAATTTTAGGATATATAATTGTAATTTTAACTATATATCAATGATGACGTGATATTTGTCGAGAAGGAACATTCCAAGGTAAACATACAATTAAAGTTTCTAAAGGATTACGATGAGGTATAATTCTTTTTATTATCTCAGAAATTTTTTTTTTTCTTTCTTTTTTCTGAGCTTTTTTTCATAGAAGATTATCCCCTAATATTGAAATTGGAGCTATATGACCCCCTATAAATATTGTAACATTTAACCCATTTCAAATTCCCTTATTAAATACTATTATTTTAATTACTTCAGGTGTTACTGTAACTTGAGCTCACCATGCTATCATAGAAAATAATTACTCTCAAACTGTACAAAGTTTATTCATTACAATTATCTTAGGAATTTATTTTACTATTCTTCAAGCCTATGAATATTTAGAAGCATCATTTACTATTGCTGATTGTGTTTATGGATCAACATTTTTCATAGCTACAGGATTTCATGGATTACATGTTATTATTGGAACAATTTTCCTTTCTATTTGCTTTATCCGACATCTAAATTATCATTTTTCTAATAAACATCATTTTGGATTTGAAGCAGCAGCTTGATATTGACATTTTGTCGATGTAGTATGATTATTCCTTTATATTTCAATTTATTGATGAGGAAATTAACTTATTTATATAATATATTTAGTATATTTGATTTCCAATCAAAAAGTTTAATTAAAATTAATATAAATAATTAATTTATTATTAAGAATATCTATAATTATCATTCTTATCTCTAATATTTTTATAATTTTATCTATAATCTTATCAAAAAAATCATTTATAGACCGAGAAAAAAATTCCCCATTTGAATGTGGATTTGACCCTAAATCATCTGCTCGTTTACCTTTTTCCTTACATTTCTTTTTAATTACAGTAATTTTTTTAATTTTTGATATTGAAATCGCATTAATTTTCCCATTTATTGTATCTTTTAATTTAGTAAATATTATCCCCCTAACAAAAATTAGATTTTTTTTTTTAATTATATTATTAATTGGATTATATCATGAATGAAATCAAAATATACTTAATTGAACTAATTAGGATTATAGTTTAAACAAAACATTTGATTTGCATTCAAAAAATATTGACTTCAATTTATCTTAAATAAGAAGCAATTTTGCATTTAATTTCGACTTAAAAGAAAGAGTTTTTTACTCCTTATTTAATTATTAATTGAAACCAAAATAGAGGTATATCACTGTTAATGATATTATTGAATTATATTCCAATTAAAGAAATATATAAATTAAGCTTCTAACTTATATTATAGTGGTTAATATCCATTAATATTTCTATTTATATAGTTTATATTAAAACATTACATTTTCATTGTAAATAAAAAAAATTATTTTTTATAAATATTTAAAGATTATTTAATCTCCCTAATATCTTCAATATTATACTCTATTTATAAGCTATTTAAATTAATATAATAATATTATAAAATAATAAATTATTATTCATAAAACAAATCTAAATAAATAAATTTTAAAATTATTTATTTGATAGAAATTATAGAAAATAGAATAATTTTTTATAATTTTAAATATACCTTGACCTCTATACAATTCTCTTCAACCTATATCAACATTTTTTACTAAATTATAACCTATATATATATAATAATAATTTAAACCATATGTAGATAAGTTAGGTATAAATCATATTAAAGATAAAAAATTTCTTAACTTATAAAATATTAAAAATTTATTTTTAGAATAAATTCTTATTTTTCTAATTAAATAACCCATAAATAAACCTATAAATCTTACATATAAAACTATAATTTTTATATTAAAAGGTAAATAAATCATATAAGGATAATTAAAAATTAATCAAGATAATAATCTTCCTACTACTAATCTTATAAATAATAATATAAATATTCTTTTTAATATTACATAATCCTCATCATATAAATTATAAACCACTAATAAATTATAATCATTTACCATTAAATAAAATAATAAACGAATAGTATAAAATATAGTTAAACCTGTAGAAAAATAATATAAAATAAAAATTAATAAATTTAAATTTCTCATTCTAACTATTTCCAAAATTAAATCCTTAGAATAAAATCCTGCTAAAAAAGGAATTCCACATAATGATAAATTAGAAATTCTTAAACATAAAGAAGTTAAAGGAATATATAACCTAATACCCCCTATATAACGAATATCTTGAATATCATTTATCATATGAATAATTATACCAGCACATATAAACAATAAAGCTTTAAACATAGCATGTGTTAATAAATGAAAAAAAGCTAAATCAGATAACCCCATTCTTAAAATTCTTATTATTAAACCTAATTGACTTAAAGTTGACAAAGCAATAATTTTCTTTAAATCAAATTCATAATTAGCAGTAATTCCAGCTATTATTATTGTTAAACCAGATAATAATAATAAAAATTTTAAAAAAATTATATCAACTAATATTAAATTAAAACGAATTAATAAATAAACACCAGCAGTCACTAAAGTAGAAGAATGAACTAAAGCAGAAACAGGAGTAGGAGCAGCTATAGCTGCCGGTAATCAAGAACTAAAAGGAATTTGAGCACTTTTAGTTATGGCAGCAATAATTAATAATAATCTAACTATTTTTATTGAATAATCATTATTTATAAAATCTAAATAAAAAATATAATTTCACCTACCATAATTTATCATTCATGAAATTAACATCAAAATTATAACATCACCAATTCGATTAGATAAAGCAGTTAATATACCAGCATTATAAGATTTAATATTTTGATAAAAAATTACCAAACAATAAGAAACTAAACCTAATCCATCCCACCCTAAAAAAATTCTAATCATATTAGGACTAATAATTAATAAAATCATAGAAAAAACAAACAATAAAACTAAAATAATAAATCGATTCAAATTTAACTCAGAACTCATATATCTTTTTCTGTAATAAATTACTGAAGATGAAATTATTAATACAAACATCATAAATAATAAAGATATTCAATCTAATAAAATAGATATAACAATTACTATTGAATTAAAAGAAATAATCTCCCACTCTAAAAAAATAACTAAATCTTCCATAATAAAATAAATTATAAAAAAAAAATTTATTAAACTAAAAAAAAATAAAAAAAAAAATCTAATAAAACAAATAGAATAATTATTATTTTTCACAATTTAAAATGATTTTTATCATATTTTTGACTCCACAAATCAATATTTTTATTAAATTATTTAAATATTAAAATCAAATTATTATATAATCAATTTTTAAAACTAAAATATTTAAAGGTAATCAATGTAATATTAATAATAAATATTCTCGAGAAACTCCCCCATAAAATCTATATACCCCCATATTATAATATCCATGTTGCGTAAAAGAATATAAATATAGTCTATAAGCAGCTCTAAAAAAAGAAATTAAAATTAATATAATTATTGTTAATCATGATCATCTAATTATTCTATTAATTAATCTTATTTCCCCTATTAAATTAAGAGAAGGTGGTGCAGCTATATTAGAAGATATTAAAAGAAATCATCATAAACTTATTGAAGGTATAAAATTTATTAAACCTTTGTTAATATATAAGCTTCGTCTTTGTAATCGTTCATAATTAATATTAGCTAAACAAAATATCCCAGAAGAACATAATCCATGTCCAATTATTATAATATAAGAACCTATAAACCCTCAATAATTCATAGATATAATACCACAAATTACTAATCTTATGTGGGCAACAGAAGAATAAGCAATTAGAGATTTTATATCAACCTGACATAAACAATTTAAACTAATATAAAATCCACCCACTAATCTAATAATAACTCAAATAAAATTTAATTTCACTCCAATTTTTTGAAAAAGAATTATTACCCGTAAAAGCCCATACCCCCCTAACTTTAACATAATTCCCGCTAAAATTATAGAACCTGAAACAGGAGCTTCAACATGAGCTTTGGGTAATCATAAATGAACAAAATATATAGGTATTTTAACTAAAAAAGCTAAAATTATTGATAAATATAATAAATAAAAATTTACCCTAAAAAATTTAAAATAATATATAATTATATAATTATATTCATAAAAAATAAAAAAAATCCCTATTAATATAGGTAATGAAGCAAATAATGTATAAAATAATAAATATAAACCAGCTTGAATTCGTTCAGGTTGATATCCCCATCCTATAATTAATAATAACGTAGGAATTAATCTCCCCTCAAAAAATAAATAAAATATAAATAAATTTATTACTCTAAAAGTTAAATATAATATAATTAATAAAATAATAATATTTAATAAAAAAAAATTTATATAATAATTATTTTTATATAAATTTTCTCTTGCTATAATTATTAATATACAAATTCAAATTCTTAATAAAATTAAACCAAAAGAAATTAAATCACAACCTATTATATAACTTAAATTATTAAAATTTATAATATTAATATTTAAAAATATAAATATTAATATTATTAATATTATTATTATTTGAACCATTCAAAATATTTTTTTTAAAAAACATAAAGGAATTATAAAAAAAATTATAAATAAAAATTTTATCATTTATAATAAATTGAATCTTTGAAAATAATCATTCCCATGTGTACGAATTATTGAAACTAAAATTGACAGTCCCAAAGCTCCTTCACATACAGAGAAAACTAAAAAAATTATTAATATATATATATCATTCCTTACAAAATTTAAATATATTAATAAAAAAAAAAAAATTCTTAAAACAATAAATTCTAATCTTAATAAAACAATTAATAAATGTTTATGTTTAGAAACAAAAATTATATTTCCTACAATAAATATAAATATAATAATAAATCATATGTTTAATATTATCATTTGTTGTTTTTATAGTTTAAATAAAACATTGGTCTTGTAAACCAAAAATAAATTTTTATTTTAAAAACTTCAAAGAAAAAGTATACCTTTATCAATAATCTCCAAAATTATTATTTTATTTTAAACTATTCTTTGATATTATAAAAATATCTTTATCTTTAATAATTATTTTATTTTCTATTTTTATATTATTCATAAATCACCCCTTATCTATAGGATTTTTAATTTTAATGCAAACTATATTAACATGTCTATTAAGAGGAATATTAATTCATTCATATTGATTTTCTTATATTTTATTTTTAGTATTTCTTGGAGGATTATTAGTTTTATTTATTTATGTTTCTAGAATTGCTTCTAATGAATTATTTCAATTTAATTTTTTAATAAAAATCATTTTTAATTTTATATTAATTATAATTCTTTTCTTAAGAATTATACTTATTTATAATATAAATTGATTAAATTTTTATTTTAATTATGAAATAAAAAATATAATAAATTTTTTTTTATTTTTTAATAATGAAAATAAAATTAATTTATCTAAATTATATAATAATCAAACTTACTATATAATAATAATAATCATTTATCTTTTTATTACCTTAGTAAGTGTAGTAAAAATTACTAATATTTTTTTTGGACCTTTACGATCTATAAATTAAACTAATGATAAATAAATTTTTTCCTTTACGAAAAACCCACCCCCTATTAAAAATTATTAATAGAGCTTTAATTGATTTACCTTCACCATCAAATATTTCTTCTTGATGAAATTTTGGGTCTTTATTAGGTTTATGTTTAATTATTCAAATTATTACTGGATTATTTTTAACAATATATTATACAGCTAACATTGAATTAGCTTTTTATAGAGTTAATTATATTTGCCGAAATGTAAATTATGGATGATTAATTCGTACCCTTCACGCTAATGGAGCTTCCTTTTTCTTTATTTGTATTTACTTACATATTGGACGAGGAATTTATTATGAATCTTTTAATTTAAAATATACTTGAATAGTTGGAGTAATTATTTTATTTATTCTTATAGCAACAGCATTTATAGGATATGTACTACCTTGAGGACAAATATCATTTTGAGGAGCTACTGTTATTACTAATTTATTATCAGCTATTCCTTATTTAGGAACTATATTAGTAAATTGAATTTGAGGGGGATTTGCTGTAGATAATGCTACATTAACACGATTTTATTCCTTTCACTTTTTATTTCCATTTATTATTATAATATTAATTATAATTCATTTATTATTCCTTCATCAAACAGGATCTAATAACCCTTTAGGAATTAATAGAAATTTAGATAAAATTCCATTTCATCCATTTTTCTCTTTCAAAGACTTAATCGGATTTATTATCTTATTATTTTCTTTAATTTTATTAACATTAACCAATCCTTATTTATTAGGGGACCCAGATAATTTTATCCCCGCTAATCCTTTAGTTACCCCTATTCATATTCAACCTGAATGATATTTCTTATTTGCTTATGCTATTCTACGTTCAATCCCTAATAAATTAGGGGGAGTTATTGCTCTAGTTATATCAATTTTAATTTTAATTATTTTACCCTTAACTTTTAATAAAAAAATTCAAGGAATTCAATTTTATCCCTTAAATCAAATTTTATTTTGATTTATAGTAGTAACAGTTATTTTATTAACTTGAATTGGGGCACGTCCTGTAGAAGATCCTTATATTATTACAGGCCAATTATTAACAATTATTTATTTTTTATATTTTATCATAAATCCTATTATAAATAAGTACTGAGATAATATAATCTTCAATAATTAATTAATTAATGAGCTTGTAAAAGCATTTGTTTTGAAAACTTAAGAAAGAATTATTTATTCTATTAATTTATACTAAAAATTATTAACTAATTTAAAAAAATTATTAATCCTACAAAAAATAATAAAAAATTTAAAGAAACAGGTAAATATCTTTTTCAAGATAAATATATTAATTTATCATATCGATAACGAGGTAAAGTTCCCCGAACTCAAATAAATAAAAAAGAAATAATAGTTAACTTTAAATAAAATCCTAAACTTAAACTATAACCCCCTATATATAATAAAACAAATAATATTCTTATAAATAAAATTCTCGCATATTCAGCTAAAAAAATTAAAGCAAATCCCCCACTTCTATATTCAATATTAAATCCTGAAACTAACTCTCTCTCACCTTCAGCAAAATCAAATGGAGTACGATTTGTTTCTGCTAATAAAGAAGAAAAAAAACATAATCCTAAAGGAATTATAAAAAAAATAAATCAAATTATTTGCTGATAAACCTTTAAATTTATTAAATTAAAATCTATAATTATAATAATTCTTGATAATATAATTAAAGCTAACCTTACTTCATAAGAAATAGTTTGAGCTACTGCTCGTAAACCCCCTAATAAAGAATAATTAGAATTTGAAGATCAACCAGAAACTATAATAGTATAAACCCTTAAACTTGTACAACATAAAAAAAATAAAATACCCAAATTAAATCTAATCATATTAAAATAATAAGGAATTAATATTCAAATTATTAAAGATAAAATAAACCCAACTACAGGAGAAAAATAATAAGATAAATAATTTGAATAATTAGGAAAAATTTGCTCTTTAGTAAATAATTTAATAGCATCAGAAAAAGGCTGTAAAATACCTATAAATCCTAATTTATTGGGACCTTTACGAATTTGAATATAACCTAAAACTTTACGCTCTAATAAAGTTAAAAAAGCTACACCAATTAATAATCCTAAAATTAAAATTAAAATACCTAATATATATATATATAAATCATTAAATATCATTTACTATATATATAATAAATTATATATTTATGACTTCTAAAATCATCACATTTTTCTGTCAAAATAGCTTATAAAACTAATTAATAAAATTCTTTATTATTAAATTATTTAAAATATTTGATCCTTTCGTACTAAAATATTTATATTATTTAAAGATAGAAACCAACCTGGCTTACACCGGTTTGAACTCAGATCATGTAAGATTTTAATGATCGAACAGATCAAAATTTTAAACTTTTGCATTTAAATTTTATCTTAATCCAACATCGAGGTCGCAAACTTTTTTTCTTATTTGTACTAAAAAAAAAAATTACGCTGTTATCCCTAAGGTAATTTATTCTTATAATCGCTAAAAACGGATCATAATATCATTTATAAATGTTAAATATTTAAAAAAAGTTAACTAAATTTTTCTATCACCCCAATATAATAATTAATTTAATTTAAATTAAAAAATTTATATAAAATATTAACTAAAATTAATTATAAAACTCTATAGGGTCTTCTCGTCTTTTAAATTTATTTTAGCTTTTTAACTAAAAAATTAAATTTTACAAATTAATAAGAGACAGTTTATATTTCATCAAATCCTTCATACAAGTCACCAATTAAGAGACTAATGATTATGCTACCTTTGTACAGTCAAAATACTGCAGCCCTTTAATATATTATCAGTGGGCAGACCAGACTTTAAATTATTAACAAAAAGACATGTTTTTGATAAACAAGTGAATATATAAATTTGCCGAATTCCTTTTATTAAATTTTTATAAATTATTATTTTTATAAAAATTATATACTAATTTTATCATTATAATTAATTTTACTTAATTAAAAATTATTTTTTTATAAAAAATTAAATATTTTAATATTAAATTTTAAATTTAAATAAAATTATTTATAAAAAATTATAATTTTTAAACAATATAAATTTTAAAAATTTTATTTTAAATTAAATAATATTATAAAATTTTATCTTAAAGCTTATCCCTTAAAATATTTAATGTTAAATAAAAAAAAATTAAAAATAAAAATATTTTTAATTTAACATTTAAAATTAAATTTTTTTCTAAAAAAACTAGATATATTTAAAAACGATTAACATTTCATTTCCAATTAATTATTAAAAATAATTATACCACATTAACTTTAATAACTAATTAACTCTTTTAAATTCGAGAAATTTTTACTTAAAAAATATTTTTAATAAACTCTGATACACAAGATACAATAAATAAAATTTACTTTAAAATAAATTTATTTTCATTTATTTCAAATTTCTTTTACAATACTAATTAACTATAAAATTTATAATTTTTTCATAAAAAAATACTTTAACCCCCATTAAATATTTTATTTTAAAAATTATTTTATTAATTTTAATTTATTAATTTTTCCCCCTCAAATTAATTAATTTTTAATTTCTTTTCAATGTAAATGAAATACTTTTACAAGCTCTAATTTGTTCTTTCTAGAAACACTTTCCAGTACCTCTACTTTGTTACGACTTATTTCAATTTATTAATGAAAGCGACGGGCAATATGTACATATTTTAATTTATAATCATTTTATTAAATTAAATAAAATTACATTTAAATCCACCTTCAAATATTTATTTCAAAATATTATTCATTTAATTATATTTATTATTGTAATCCATCATATTCTTAATTATTATCTGCATCTTGATCTGAATTAATTTTTTATTTTAATTTTTAAATATTATTTTTATTAAAAAATATTTTTTTAACAACGATATACAAAATTAAATATTAAGTAAATTTATTCGTGGATTATCAATTATTAGACAGATTCCTCTAAATGAACTAAAATACCGCCAACTTATTTAAGTTTCAATAAATTATTATATACTATTTTAGTTTTTATTTTTAATTTTTAATAATAGGGTATCTAATCCTAGTTTTTTATAAAATCTTATAAAACATAATATTAATTTAAAATTTACATTAAATTAAAATTTCACCTAATAATTTAATATTTAATTTTTAATTTATTATTATTAATTATTAACTAATAAAATTTAAATTATATTTTGTATAACCGCAACTGCTGGCACAAAATTTGTCTATAATAAAAATATTACTAAATCTTAATTTCTTAAATTTTTAATATTAATTACTACTTTTATTATATAATATTTTTAAAATAATATAAAATTCATACTAAAATTTATATGTAAAATAAATTTAAATTAAATTTAATAAATCATAATATTTATTTATATACTAAATTTTTCACATAGAATTTTTTTTTTTTTATGAATATATATATATATAATTATAAAAAAATATTTAAATTAAAAATTTAATAAATTATTAATATAATTAAATTTATATATTAAACTTTTAATATATATAAAATAAACTATATTAAAATATTTAATATAAATTATTAAATATTGAATAATTTCTTTTTTTTTTCTTTATAATATTTATTTAAAAATTAATATGGCTATTTAAATTTTTATAATTTAATAAATTATAATGAATTAATATAATATAATTTAATTAAATTAATTTAATTTATTATTAATTATATTATTAAATTAAATATTTAATATATATATATATATATATATATAAACCATTTTTAATTTTTTTTTATATAAATAAAATAAAATAAAAA